AAAAGGATTGAGCCGAATAAAGAATGAAGATCCTATCTATTTGCATATATCTTGCATATATCAGTACATACCTTACCTATTTATATATATACAAGATCTAAATACAAGATAAGATCTAAGACTAAACAACTCAATGCTTCTATTGTTGGGTCCATAATTAATCCTATGGATCCTTAGGATTGGTGGATCATTTTATATCCCGTAGTTTCGGACCATAGATCAAGCCAAGGGTCACAACTCCTTCTACCCATCCTGTATATTGTCCCTTTCATTCCGTGTTGCAATAGGCACTTAATATTCTATTATACAAGATTCTACGAAAATGAATTCTTCATAGGAGGGAGCAAATATTTATCTTTTCGATGAGAATTTGTACATGACATGGGAGAAACCCCTCTTTAATTGAAGAAAAGGTTCCATCATATATAGTGAATTGATACCCCGGATTCCCAGAATCATTTCTTTCAATGCTAACTCGTTATTAGTTAATGATCCTAGTAATTGGATCTATATGCTTATTCCGATAGGAAATGAAATAGTAAAATGATTATTCATCGAATGACTATTCATCTATTGTATTTTCAAATAGGGGGCAGGAAGGCTCTATGGAAAAATGGTGGTTCAATTCGATATTGTCTAACGAGGAGTTAGAACACAGGTGTGGGCTAAGTAAATCAATGGACAGTCTTGGCTGTCCTATTGGAAATACCAGTGGAAGTGAAGACCCCATTCTAAATGATACGGATAAAAACATTCCTAGTTGGAGCGATAGTGGCAGTTATAGTTGCAGTAATGTTGATCATTTTTTAGGTGTCAGGGACATTTGGAGTTTCATCTCTGATGAAACTTTTTTAGTTAGGGATAGTAATGGTAACAGCTATTCCGTATATTTTGATATTGAAAATCAGATTTTTGAGATTGACAATGATAGTTCTTTTCTGAGTGAACTAGAAAGTTCTTTTTCTAGTTATCTGAATAATGGGTCTAAGAGTGACAATCGCTACTATGATTGTGACATGTATGATACTAAATATAGTTGGAATAATCACATTAATAGTTGCATTGATAGTTATCTTCGTTCTGAAATACGTATTGATAGTTACATTTATAGTTATATTTGTAGTGGTGAAAGTATAAGTGGTAGTGATAGTGGGAATTCTAATATAAGAACTGGCGGTAATGACAGTGATATAGGAGAAGGATCGAATGATTTCGATATAAATCAAAAATACAGACATTTATGGGTTCAATGCGAAAATTGTTATGGATTAAATTATAAGAAATTTTTTAAGTCAAAAATGAATATTTGTGAACAATGTGGATATCATTTGAAAATGAGTAGTTCAGATAGAATCGAACTTTCGATTGATCCGGACACTTGGGATCCTATGGATGAAGACATGGTCTCTATCGACCCCATTGAATTTCACTCGGAAGAGGAGCCTTATAGAGATCGTATCGATTCGTATCAAAGAAAGACAGGTTTAACTGAGGCTGTTCAAACAGGCATAGGTCAACTAAACGGTATTCCCATAGCAATGGGGGTTATGGATTTTGAGTTCATGGGGGGTAGTATGGGATCCGTAGTAGGCGAGAAAATCACCCGTTTGATCGAGTATGCTACTAATAGATCTTTACCTGTTATTATGGTGTGTGCTTCTGGAGGAGCACGCATGCAAGAAGGAAGTTTGAGCTTGATGCAAATGGCTAAAATATCTTCCGCTTTATATGATTATCAATCAAATAAAAAGTTATTCTATGTATCAATCCTTACATCTCCTACAACCGGTGGAGTGACAGCCAGTTTTGGTATGTTGGGAGATATCATTATTGCTGAACCCAATGCCTACATTGCATTTGCGGGTAAAAGAGTAATTGAACAAACATTGAATAAGACAGTACCCGAGGGTTCACAAGCGGCTGAGTATTCATTCCATAAGGGCTTATTTGATCCAATCGTACCACGTAACCCTTTAAAAGGTGTTCTGAGTGAGTTATTTCAGCTACACGGTTTCTTTCCCTTGACTCAAAATTAAAGTAGAGCACTAGTACTAGGCTCAGTTATTTGTAGCGAACTTTAGTTCATCGCAATCAAAGTCCAAATAAGAAGAATGGGGTTTTCTTTGGTGACATAAGTTCTATAGTCAGAATCAGAAGTTTCGGATAATTACTTTTTTGATTTTAATTTTCTCCAGATTTTTTCTCCTACCCCTATTGATGATTAGAAATCAGGAACCCTCTATAAAATAAAGAGGAGAAAAGAGTGAATTCTTCTTTCCGCGGAATAGAATTGGGAAAATGAAAAGAATTTCATGTTCCCTTCCTTCTTACGTATTAATATATAGAATAATGAAAATCTATAATAGAAATGTTGCATATTTCTATATCTATATCTCCCGAGAACCTCCTTTTTTTTTACTATGAATCCCTGTTGGATCGGATTCTAACGAATCCTTAGGGAACTCGTAAGAAACTCTTTATTATAAGATAAGGACGGGAGAACAAGAATAAAAAAGCGGATTATCATACATATATTTTGTGTAGAAAGATGAATAGGTACACTTATTTAGTTCTACATTCCTTGCACTTATTATATACTTATAATAAATATACTTATCATAAGATATATTTCTAACAAGTACAAATATTAAATCGAGGCACCTATTCTATGACAGATTTCAATTTACCCTCTATTTTTGTGCCTTTAGTGGGCCTAGTATTTCCGGCAATTGCAATGGCTTCTTTATCTCTTCATGTTCAAAAAAACAAGATTGTTTAGATCCGATGGGATCAAATCTCATCAATTTATTTTAACACTTGGACTTGGATCATAATACAGATATCTTTTAGTGGAATAGGATACGGTACGACATGTGACTCCCTCCGAGCACAAATAAAAAAGCTGTTATTGTTATGCATGCAGATCCATGATATATGGATAAATGCATGTATATTATATGTGGGTATAGCTGTTTTTGTTTTCAAATAGATCAGCGAATATCTGAAATAGAAAGTCAATGTATCTATATGTATGTAGATATACATAGTGGGATCATATGAAGGGGATGTTATTATTTTATATCTAACCAATTCGATGAATTACTCCTAATGGTTTACATCATAATAGTGCTAGTTGATGAGAGTTACTTCGGGATCAAAACAAAAAAAAGTAAAGTCAAATTCATTTGGCTTATTCTATTCTCTCAATTCCAATAGAATGCAACTGAATCGAGTATGAACTGGCAATCCGAACGTATATGGATAGAACTTATAACGGGGTCTCGAAAAACAAGTAATTTCTGCTGGGCCTGTATCCTTTTTTTAGGTTCACTAGGATTCTTATTGGTTGGAACTTCCAGTTATCTTGGTAGGAATCTGATATCCGTATTTCCCTCTCAGGAAATCCTTTTTTTTCCCCAAGGAATCGTGATGTCTTTCTATGGGATCGCTGGTCTGTTCATTAGTTCCTATTTGTGGTGCACAATTTCGTGGAATGTAGGTAGTGGTTATGATCTTTTTGATAGAAAAGAAGGAATAGTGTGTATTTTTCGTTGGGGATTTCCTGGAATAAATCGTCGCATCTTCCTTCGATTCCTTATGAGAGATATCCAGTCAATCAGAATGGAAGTTAAAGAGGGTCTTTATCCTCGTCGTGTCCTTTATATGGAAATCAGAAGCCAGGGAGCCATTCCCTTGACTCGTACCGATGAGAATTTTACTCCACGAGAAATTGAACAAAAAGCTGCTGAATCGGCCTATTTCTTGCGCGTACCAATTGAAGTATTTTGAAATGAACTGAAGAATGAATGCTTTCTCCGCATGAGGGAAGGAACTCAGGAATCCCCTTTTTAATATAACTGAAGTTTCTTCGGAACGTTTATTCGAGCAAAACATGTTCGATTCTATTTCCCCCGTTCCGTTGGTAATACCGTTGTGTTGTGGCCCATAGAATAAAGCAGGCGGACGAATACGGAACAACCATAATAAGAAGCTATTTTTATCCACCAAAACAAAAACTCTTTTTTTTACATATGGAACTAAACTCAATTCTTTCATACTAGTAACAAATCTAATAAGTATGTATTCATCACACATATCAGAACATTTCGGAATACAGTACAGAATTCATCTTTTTAGGACCAATATTTTGAATTGATACGTTAGATACAGATGGATCGTATCTCGTAAATTATCTCTCTTTCGTCAATCGATGTTTCTTTTTTTTTTTTATCCTTTCTTTTGCTCCTTGATGACCAAACGATTGGATCTCTCATAACTATTCAATTTCTCTCTTGTTTTGCCACCTATTTCGGATTTCATCATCAATATTTTTCAGAAATATCCCCTCAATTATTCCTGGGCTGTGGGTAGCCAGTGAAACATTTCGAAATAATTGATTGATCCAGGGGGAGTTCTTTCGTCTCGAAATCCGAATAATATTCATTACTTCAAGTGGTTTTTCGGGCATTCATCGAAAGGAACAAATGAAGATACAATTGGTTCGAATTTGACCAATTGAGATATCTGGGAACTTGATTATTTCTTCATTCGAAACGGACCTTTATTCTATTTCTATATTCTTTCTAGATCCAAGGACTAAACAATTCAAAAAAAAAAGAAGGAATAGATCCGATCCATAGGTTCCATACCTTGTTATAGAACTCATGCTTCATAGAAATATCGGATCAGATAGAGTCGGCGAATGAAGCAGTTTCATTAACAATTTACAGAACAGATTAAAAGTGACAAAAAAGAAAGCATTGACTCCCCTCCCATATCTTGCATCTATAGTCTTTTTGCCCTGGTGGATCTCTCTCTCATTTAATAAAAGTCTGGAACCTTTAGTTACTAATTGGTGGAATACAAGGAAATCCGAAACTTTTTTGAATGATATTCAAGAGAAGAACGTTCTAGAAAGATTCATAGAATTAGAACAACTATTCCTGTTGGACGAAATGATAAAGGAGTACCCGGAGACACAGATACAAAAGCTTCGTATAGGAATTCACAAAGAAACAATACAATTGGTCAAAATGCACAATGAAGATCATATCCATATAATTTTGCATTTCTCGACAAATATAATCTGTTTTGCTATTCTAAGTGGTTATTCTATTCTGGGTAATGAAGAACTTGTCATTCTTAATTCTTGGGTTCAGGAATTCCTCTATAACTTAAGCGACACAATAAAAGCTTTTTCTATTCTTTTATTAACTGATTTATGTATCGGATTCCACTCGCCCCATGGTTGGGAACTAATGATTGGTTCGGTCTACAAAGATTTTGGATTTGCTCATAACAATCAAATTATATCTGGTCTTGTTTCCACTTTTCCAGTCATTCTAGATACAATTTTGAAATATTGGATCTTCCATTATTTAAATCGTGTATCTCCTTCACTTGTAGTGGTTTATCATTCAATGAATGAATGAAGAACTCATTTGATCTGCCGATATCAATCAAATCCGAATGTTACTTCGTACATAAACAAACCATTTTTAATCTGACTCACTCTTTATACTTCTGCCCGTCTAAGGGATTCCCCCTCCAGTACAATGGCAGAATCGTGGATAGGGAACTATACTAGCTACCTACCTAATTTATTGTAGAAATTTCCGGGATCAATAATTGGACCATGCAAAATAGAAATACCTTTTCTTGGGTAAAGGAACAGATGACTCGATTCATTTCCGTATCGATCATGATATATGTCATAACTCGGACATCTATTTCAAATGCATATCCCATTTTTGCGCAGCAGGGTTATGAAAATCCACGAGAAGCAACTGGGCGTATTGTATGCGCCAATTGCCATTTAGCTAATAAGCCCGTGGATATTGAGGTTCCACAAGCTGTGCTTCCTGATACTGTATTTGAAGCAGTTGTTCGAATCCCTTATGATATGCAACTGAAACAAGTTCTTGCTAATGGGAAAAAGGGGGCTTTGAATGTGGGGGCTGTTCTTATTTTACCCGAGGGATTCGAATTAGCTCCCCCCGATCGTATTTCTCCCGAGATGAAAGAAAAGATAGGCAATCTGTCTTTTCAGAGTTATCGCCCCACTAAAAGAAATATTCTTGTGGTAGGTCCTGTTCCTGGTCAGAAATATAGTGAAATCGTCTTTCCCATTCTTTCCCCGGACCCTGCTACTAAGAAAGACGTTCACTTCTTAAAGTATCCCATATATGTAGGTGGGAACAGGGGAAGAGGTCAGATTTATCCCGATGGGAACAAGAGTAACAATACAGTCTATAATGCTACAGCAGCAGGTATAGTAAGCAGAATAGTACGTAAAGAAAAAGGGGGGTATGAAATAACCATAGCTGACGCATCGGATGGACGCCAAGTGGTTGATATTATACCTCCAGGACCAGAACTTCTTGTTTCAGAGGGTGAATCTATCAAGCTTGATCAACCATTAACGAGTAATCCCAATGTGGGTGGATTTGGTCAGGGAGATGCAGAAATAGTACTTCAAGATCCATTACGTGTCCAAGGTTTGTTGTTCTTCTTGGCATCTGTTATTCTGGCACAAATCTTTTTGGTTCTAAAAAAGAAACAGTTTGAGAAGGTTCAATTGTCCGAAATGAATTTCTAGATCCACGGATTCATCAAGCTGGTAAAAAGAGCCGAATTGTTGTGATCGATGAAATTATGTATGATTCAAAAAAATCATGGAAAATGTTTTGCTTGTTTTGTTTATACTGTTTTTCTGCGAGATGCCGGAAATTGCTTGTATCCCATTCCTAGCAATAGTATGTATATTGCGAAGAAGACTACTTGATCCCCCCTTCTTTTTTTCAATCAAAATGGGAGTGTTGTGACTATGCTAGGCCTCCCATTGGCAGATTGTAAATGCCATGTAATGCATCAATAGTTTTTTTGTACCTAATAGAATCGAATTCTAATAGATAATAGGCATAAGTAGGAGGAGAATACACGCGGATAAATGAAAGGAACAAATGATTCTAGGAGGGATTACTCGTCTTCCTAATCTTCCACACAAGAAAGGGGTGGAAAATTCCTTTTCTTGTGCGGAAATAATAATGATTCTTGATCCTGTTCGTCAAAGATTACTATTTATTTGATTTTCCAGTTCTATCGGAACTCGTTTGTTTCGATTCATAAGAAGTAGTGGACAAACAAAAAAAGGGGTGGGAGTAACTTACTGAGCAAATAAAACTTCTTCAATGAACTTATAAAAAAAAGTAAAAAAAAAGAAAATTTTAACTGTGATGAGATAATCAATAAGGATTGGGATATGCGCAAAAATCCAAGATTTCATCTTTTCGCCCGGAGCATTAACAGTCTTTTTTTTGCTTGAAATTTTCTTTTTTCTTTTTCTAGAGTAAGATTAGTATCGAAATGATTTGCAGGATGTCTCATCTATAGAAATCCATATTGTGTCATCCAGAAAATCAATTGATTCCTTCTTTCTTCTTGCTTCGGGGGAGTCCCTCCATACTATGGAGGAACAGATACTATGAATCAATCAATGGA